TTACAGAACCGTACATGAGATTTTCACCTCATACGGCTCCTCAAGGGTCACAAATAAATCTAAGGACCGGTTCGCTATTATTTATCTTGTTCGCTTTTATTTATCTTGATATCTTCGTAGGATAGGTAGAGTCAAAATCTACCATAAGGTGTCCCGAATTAGACAATGGAATTCTGTCTGCTATATTTAAAATAAAGTGCTTCGGAATTGATCTTATCTTTTAAGAATTTCAATTTTTCTTTGTTGAGGAATAACTTAAGCTTTCAATAAAATCTTTCTTGTAGCAATATCAAAAGATATTTCAACCTGGCATTTTCGATTACGAAAAACAATTAGGTATTACATTAGTTCATGAATCATGACAAGAATTCTATTTCTCTAAATAGAGGAAAGAATAAAAAAGATCTCTTTCTTTCTAGTGCAATTATATTCTTTCTAGTTTCTTTTTTTCGTTCCTATTCTCCTTTCTCAGAAAAAGGGACTTTAAACTTAAACAAAGTAAAGGATTACTTCGTTCTTGATAGTTATTTACTTAATCGGTGGATAGGAGGATACTCTGGATCGGAATCGGGGGGAGTACTTCTTCATCATTTCTACCAACTTAAAGTTCCAATTAGAATTCCTTTTATGCACAGAAAAATCCTGTTGAATAACTTACATAATCTCTATTACGAATCCTTTGTGTACCTTGGTGTTCCTAACTATCCACCTCTTTTGCGAATCCGCCGTTAGGGTAATACATGTATGGTAATAGATAGTAAAAAACCCATATAGTTGATCCTTTGCACCCGCTTCAAGCCATGATCACTAATTAACCAATCTTGGGGTAAACAGTTTCTAATGTTTATGTTTACTTTCACTTCACTCTTGTACATAGAAAATGAGATTCAATCTTTTTACTGCAAATTTAGAAGCTGTTTCTTTCACTCATATAACTATCTGGTTTAGTTCATCAACCCGAATGATGAATCAAAAAGAAAAATATATATTCAACTCAGCAAAGGCCCTTTCTAGAAAGAAAAGAAGTAGGGTCAATTTTATGTCTCAACGAATCGCACGTAGAGATATTGATAACACACATAGAGTTAATGGGATTTCATAACTAATTGATTGAGCAGCAGCTCGTAAACCGCCTAAAAAGGAATATTTATTATTTGATCCATATCCTGACATAAGAAGTCCAATGGGAGCAATACTTGAAATTGCAATCCATAAAAAAACACCGATACTGAGATCAGCTAGAACAAGATGATAGCCAAAAGGAATTACTAAATAACTTAGTAGAATCGATATGACTGCGATGGATGGTCCGATACTGAATAAACGAATATCTCCTCGAGATGGCAGAAGATTCTCTTTGAAAAGTAATTTTGTACCATCTGCTAGAGCTTGAAGAATTCCAAAAGGACCGGCGTATTCAGGTCCAATACGTTGTTGTATCCCTGCAGATATTTCTCTTTCTAACCAAACAATTACTAGTACACCTATTGTGATTCCTAATACAAGACTGAAAATAGGAACAAGCATCCATATGATCCCATCGACTTCTTTTAAGGATTCCAATCTCGAAAAAGAATTGATAGCTTGTACTTCTGTTGTATCAATTATCATTTTAACGATCAACTTCTCCCATAATGATATCTATGCTACCTAATATCGTCATAATATCAGCCAATTTCATTCTTTTAACTAGCTGAGGAAGAATTTGCAAATTGATAAAACCCGGTGGTCGGATTTTCCATCTCCAAGGAAAAACACTCTTATCTCCTATCAGAAAAATTCCCAATTCTCCTTTTGGGGCTTCAACTCTCACATAAAGTTCTTGCTTCGACAATTCAAAAGTCGGAGAAGGTTTTTTACTAATAAATCGATAGTCAAAATCATTCCATTTCGGATCTCTTAGTGTATCAAAGCGTCGGATTTCTAAATTCTCATAGGGCCCCCCCGGAATTCCTTCTAGAGCCTGTTGAATCATTTTTATGGATTCTGCCATTTCATTGATTCGTACTAAATAACGAGCTAATGAATCCCCCTCTTTTTGCCATTGGACTTCCCAATCGAACTCGTCGTAACACTCATACTGATCAACTTTACGAAGATCCCATTGTATTCCGGAAGCTCGTAGCATTGGTCCCGATAAACCCCAATTTATCGCCTCCTTTCCGCCAATAATGCCTACTCCTTCAACGCGTTTTAAAAAAATAGGATTGCGTGTAATAAGATTTTGATATTCAGCAACCTCTGTTAAAAAATAATCGCAAAAATCCAAACATTTATCTATCCATCCATGAGGTAAATCAGCAGCTACCCCTCCGATACGAAAAAAATTATGCATCATTCGCATACCGGTGGCAGCTTCGAATAGGTCATATATCAATTCTCTTTCTCGAAAAATATAGAAGAAAGGGGTCTGTGCCCCAATATCTGCCATAAAAGGGCCAAGCCATAACAAATGCGAAGCTATACGACTTAACTCCAGCATAATGACTCTGATATAGCTGGCCCTTTTAGGTACTTGAATATTGCCTAACTGCTCCGGTGCATTTACAGTTATTGCTTCTGTGAACATAGTAGCTAAATAATCCCAACGTGTTACATAAGGCAAATATTGTATAATTGTTCGGTTTTCCGCAATTTTTTCCATACCTCTATGTAAATAACCCAATACTGGTTCACAGTCAATAACATCTTCTCCATCTAGAGTAACAATGAGTCGAAGAACACCATGCATTGATGGGTGGTGAGGACCCATATTGACTATCATGAGGTCTTTTCTTGTAACTGGCGTAGTCATAGGTTTTTTCCCGATTCATTCTTCCATGAATTGCTGAAAGCGAAAAGAAGTTCATTACAATTGAAGCGAATAATTCAAACCAACTCTTCAAATTAATCAGCTTTTGTTTCTCGAATCTTCAACTGACCAATTAATTCTTTATAACGTATTCTGTTTTTGTTTGACAAATAAGCCAGCAGCCGTTGACGTTTTCCCAGAATTTTTAGCAGGCCTCTCTGAGACGAATAGTCCTTTTTGTGCAATTTCAAATGTAAAGTAAGTTTCCGTATCTTACTGGTGAAATTAACTACTTGAAATTCAGCGGACCCTCTGTTTTCTTTGTTTTCCTCTTGCAAAATAATTGAAACGAATGCATCTTTTAGCATAAAAGAATTTCCCCCTCCCCCTTTTACAGAACAGATATGAATTTTATTGATCAGTAATAATAATACCGGCTATTTTAATGTAGTATACACAAGAATTTTAATTTCTTTATGGATTGCTTATTTTATCAATTAATATGAATCAATCCAATTTTGAATTTGATTCGGATAGGGATATAAAAAGAAGGTTTTTACACTCACAAAAGTGAATAACTGAAACCTAAAATTACGAAGATTTCCTCGATGCATTTGTAGATCTAATTGATACGTCATTGACTTAGTATCGTAGCATTTTATATGAAACTGGGATGTAAGACAAGGCATATGTTACGCCGTTTTGTTTCCTTTCATAATACCCTATAATTAGAATTATAGGGTATTGTTCGAGTAAGTCTTGAATGAGCCCTTTGAAAGCTTGATACAAGGGAATATAGAGAAAGAATGTACCGTCAACGAATTTTGAATCGTGGATACATATATATCCTTAACATGCTGAAACGACTCCCATTATTGGTATCAAACCAATAACGATTCATACAAGCTAAATCTTCTAATCGATAATTAGGCCAAAGAAAGAACTTGAATTTCATTAAGAATTTCATTAATTTTTTTTGATTTCTACCAAGATGTTTACTTTTATTCAAAAGTAAACCCCAGTTTCTTATCTTAGGCTCGGTGCAAAGTATTGGATTTTTATCCACACCATTCCTATTCTTTAAATTGAAAGAAATTAGAATTCTCAACTCTCTACGACGTCTAGATGATAAAATAGTTTCGGGAACAAGAAAATCATAATGATTTTTCTTTCTATTTCCTGTTCTTCTTTGATGGCTAGGATATCTTTGGTTTCGGTATTTTTGATTAACTTCTTGCTTACTTTGATCAACCAACGAAATGCGTATGGTCTGATACATAATAATTTGGCTATAAGTTCCTAGATACAGACGATTCGATTCGAGAATCACTACCTCAAGTTGCGCCAGTTCACCCATCTCTAGTGTAGTTTCATAGTGAATGAGATGTTGATTTATACTCAATAGGTTATTTCTCAGATAGGTTATCACCAAGCTGTTCACTTTTTTGTAATTTAGATTCCATTCTAGCTGGGCTGAAAATTGTTGCATTAGTCCGGGTATTGTTTCCCCCACAAAATAATTGTGCCATTTCAATTGAAAAACCCAATACTGAACTAAATCGGGGGTTCTTATTCTTCCTCTAAACGCTTCGCCACCTATTTTCATGTACAAGTCCTCGGAAGGTGTTTCTATAATTTCTGTTCCTGTCCTTGATACAAGAAGTCTTTTTTCAATGGGTATAAAATCCCAATTTTTTTGAGTTTGAATCTCTTTATTAGTTTCACTAAAACTAATAGGGAAAGACAAATTTCCAAGAAAAAGTGGACTTGGTATAATCCACGGTTTCACTTTATATGCAGTATAAAGTAGCACATGTTGGGGGAAGAACCAAGGTTCGCAGTCCCAATTTGTTACGGGGTTACTTAGTCTTTCTTTATCTATTTTTATCCAATCAAAAAAGATTTCTTTGGAATTGGGTGGATTGATCTCTGGATTTTGACGAATTTGAATATAATGAAAAGCTTTATTATCATTATCAATATCAAATTGGCTTAGAGCAAAATTTTGCATTTTCCAATCAAAATATTTGCGATCTGGCTTTTTGTCACTATCAATAATATTAGCCCTTCTTAGAAAATTATTGAGATCAATATCCTCATTAAATAATTTGTGTATAGTGTAATTATAAGAAAGATTTTTCTTCTTATTTACTTGTAATGGTGATCCATAAATAGATGAGTCTTTCTTAATTTCATAATTAATAGATTTATATGATAAAAGACCATATCTATAGTATTTTTGAAAATTCTCTTGTTGATTTGGTACTGAATATACTTTACACAAATTTTGATTTGTGTAATGAAATAATAGGTCTTTTTCATTTTCACCTGAACTCCATTTTTTAAAATCTTTATTTTCAGCCGTACAACGTTGATTGACTCTATTTCGACATTTTTGTGGTATTAATCTAGACCATCTAATCGGAGATAAGTTGTATTGAGGATGGCCTCTTAACCAGTTTTTCCATTGATCATAACTTCGAGGTTTCTTATGCCTTAATTCGGAATGAAATATTCCTTGTATTTCAAAAGAATCCTTTATTGCAGTCTTAAGAAAAAAGGATGTTCCATGATATTGAAGAGCAGATCTTAACTTAGACAAGTTAATAGCTTGGGGTTGTGATAATTTTAAAAATACATATCTTTGCGACAAGGAAGATAAGTCATAAAAGATATCTGAATTCTTCTTAGTAGTTCTAATAGTATAATTAGAACGTGCCTTTTTGATAGTCGAAACCGAAAAAAAGTTCATTTTTTTTTGATTTCTTTCATTATTAGAAATGTATTTCTCAATAATTTTTTCTGGTAAAGATTGTGTATTGATTCTGGCAATATTAATGATACGTAGAAAGATATCTATGTATATTTTTTCAATAAAAATTTTGAGAAAATAATGTAATTTTAAATAATGTAATTGACTGATTAATCGAGCGTTTCTTCGTTTTAATATTTGCCAAATCCTTTTTAGTGGTTGTGATTCTACATTAGAATTTGTACTACTATTTATTCCGGAAGTTTCTTTTTTTTTATCTTTTGTAAGTCTTTGTATTTTATTTTTGATTGTGCTTGTTCTATCAGTTAGATTCTTCATTTCTTGTTCAGTTAGATTCTTCATTTTTTGTTCTGTCTGTAAAGAATTTGCCCGATCTATAGATCGAATTTGAGTAAACGATTCTTGAATTATCTGATTGTTGATTATAGAATCTTTTTTAGTTTCACTTGATTCATCTATTTTTTTCGATCTAACTAATGGAATTTGATTTCTCTTTGAGAATTCTGATATTACTTTTTTGAAAACTCCTAGAACTTTAAAATATTTAAAGGCCTTCTTTTTTTTCATTTGTTTTCCTAGTTTCTTAAAAAAGGGTTTAAAAAAGGAAGTCATCAAAGAAGATCTTTTTCGGGGAGAACCGAAAGGATATTCAGTTTCCATTCCCAAAATGGTTAAAAAACCAAAATCACCTTCCACTTCCCTTTGTACATTTCGTTTTTTTTTCTTTTTGATTCGATTTCTGCGAGGAGCTTTTAGCTTAGATCTGTGCCAAGGTTTCAAGCGGAAAGGATATAGGATTTTTATGTCAAAACCTTCTGACATCAAATGGGTCAAAACCTCTTGATCGTTTAGTCCAACACCAAGATGGGTGCATGGAAAAAGCCTTTCTCTATTCAATTCCTGAAAATCCTCAACCCACTCAGGAACTTGCAAAAATAATAAACGGCCAATATTTTTAGCTATTATGAGTAAAGGGAGACTTATATTTTTTCTAAGAAACGATTGCATTAGTAATACGCAACTTCGTATTCCCTGTCCATATGGCAGGTTTTCCCATACGCCCTCCATTTGTATCCGCATTAGTTCTTCCCTTTTTTTTTCCTGGGATCTGATCTTCGCTTTTTCCTCTCTTGTTTTTGTCTGTTTTTTTGTAGAATTTAAAATTTTTGATTTTGTTCTTTTACCCATCCAATTTATAAAAATAAATTTTATTGGATGAGTAAAAAAATAACCGAGGACACTTTTGATTCTGCCCCAAAAAAGCGGGGACTGCGGCTTTGGGTGAAGCAGTTTCAAAATAATAACTTTCCGCCTTTGAACGCGTGTAGAACTCATGATTAGGTCTCGCTCAAAATCCGGCTCATTCAACATATCTAGGTAAATCGCGTAGTCTTGGCGCGCATAGGGATCAGCCAAATTTTTCGGTTCTTTAGATAGCACTATTTCTTTCAGTGCTCTTGAGCAAAGATGGGGTTCTTTAGGCACTTTCCCATATGTGTAGTCGAGAAATTCTGCTTCCATTTCGCTGATTAATTTGGATGACCATCGAGGGACTTTTTTACAGATTTCTTTGATTCCAACCTTTTTACCGATTTTTTTGATTCCAATAGATTTTTTTTTTCTTTTTTTATTTTCTGAAAATAAAGAAGGGACCTTCAAATTGAGACTCAATCCTGTTTTTCTAGCAAATTTACGGATGAAAGTTAAAAAAATATTAATTTCTGTTGAAAATTCTTTTTTAAAAAATGTATCCATTTTCTGTTCAAATTCTTTCGGTTTAAAGTCTTGGTAATCAGTGTCATCAGTACCAGAAAGAAGGATACCATGAATCTTATTTATTTTAACTGTCTTTCTAAAATTTGTTTTATTTTTGATTGAAGGTGAAAACCACTGTTGGGGTGTTCCACGATATGGTCCGTTCAAAAAAGGATCATACTCTTGAGACAAGTATAATTTTTTATTGGGCCGGTATTTTTTTTTAGTCTTATCATTATCCTTAACCAATCTAGTTCTTTTTTCAAGTATATCCCGAGAAAGAAATCCCATGTCTAGAGCCTTAATTCTATTAAGTAATTCGTTTTTTATCTTGTTCTTTTTTTTGTTCTTTGTATAAACCCAATGATTATACAGTTCATCATAGGATGGTTTTTCGAGCGTGAACTCGTCTATTCTTCTTTGTATCATTTCCAAAAAAGTTGACAAACTGGGCGGATATGTAAAAGAGATTCTTTGTTTTCCATCGCTTCGGCATGTATCAAAAAAATATTGTGACGTTTCACTTTTTACAGCCCCTTTAAAATCCCTGTCATTGTTTTTTATGTATCGTAATGGTCGATTCCAATCTTTATAATCAAAAAGAAGGATCACAGGAAGTTTTTCAACAAATTCAAACCAGAAGAGTTCCTGTTTATGTTTAGTCCCCTTCGTTTCGGAAGCCCTTTCTATTTTTACATCTCCCTCTTTCTTTCTTACCCTTACCCCCCCTTCTTCCATTGTTAAGGGTTTTTCCAGTTTATTAGTAAGAAGGGGTGAAGGCATTCTGCCTAAATAGAAGACACAGGTAATAAATAAGATAATACTAAAGGTTCGCGCCAGAGAATTTTCCAATATTGACACACGGTACGTAAATTCTGACATAAGGTACTTAATTTGTGACGGAAGGTACTTATTAAATCGAACGTAGTTATTCAATTTCAATCTAATAAAACGGTTGTGCTGTATCCAGACTAATAACCCTTTCATTAATAAAATGTGACCAATTAACCAACCAACAAAACTACTTGTTACAAATAACATCTTGTTGTTGCATCGAAACATATAAACGTTGACTAGTCTTAATAACATAGCACTTGGTAAAAAGTAAGGGTTGAGTGATTGAAAAACCAGATGATCCAGGAATAGCCCTTGAGTGCTGCGATTACGCATTGAATTTCTGGTAGTAGATCGATAAGCAAAAAACTTTTTTTTTTTTTTTTTGTCATTATTCCAGCGGACGAAGTGAAACCAAAGATACGGGCAAACTAGGACAGTTATTGTATGAGGTCTACCCAATGCTAGATGCAGAGGTGCATAATAGATCGATATGAACATTATGAGCTGTCCCACAAGAAAACCCGTTGTTGCTGATATCTTCTTTTCTCTTGCTTCTTCTAGAACATGAGCTCGGAGAAGGAAGAGATAAGAGGACCCTATGGAGAATGTGGTCAGAAATCCATAATAGAGTCCGACCACAACGGCCGAATTTATTATTCTCATGCATAAGGATACGAGATTAGCTAGTTGAAAAAATTGTAAAGTCACGAGATTAGCTAGTTGAAAAAATTGTAAAGTCACGAGATTAGAATCCTCCCTTTTTATTTATTTTTTTTTTTTTGCAATAATTTTTAGATTATAGGTGAAAAAAATATGAGATTTGATCATTATACGATAATTGATTATGATTGTGGTTTCAAGAAAAATTTATAAGAAAATGAGTAAGTCAAATACCGCTAAAAAAAAGGAACAACAATACCTTCTTTATTACTTTATTATTATTCTATTATATTCTAAAGTAATATATCACATTATTTTATATTTATATATTACTTTAATACCCTCTTTATTACTTTTATTTTTTTATATTTATATATTACTTTAATACCTTCTTTATTACTTTTTTATTACTTTATTTTTTTATATTTATATATCACATTATTTTATATTTATATTATATATATTACTTTATAATAATCTATTTTTCGATCGGATTTACCGTATTTTCGATCGGATTTACCGTATTTTCGATCGGATTTATCGTAAAATATCTAAGAATATACTTAGAAATAACCGAAGGTGTTGCTTGTTCAATTACATATCTTGTAAACGTATCTCCAATATAATAAATCATATGGAGATTCTCTAGTGTACAAAAGACTGGTGCTGTCCTATCGGCTCGGAGATCTTTCTCGACTGACTTCAAAAAGTTAATTCCACTCTGGATGGCTAGTGGTCGAACGACAAACCTATAGAGTTTGTTTTCTAATTCTTGCTTGTCGCTTTCCCTAATGATAAATTCGAGCTTCCTTCTCAGTTGTTTTTTTTCCTCTTTAACGCGACGCTTTTCTTCGTCGATTTCTTCTTTTATTTGACATATTTTTCGAATCATTTGTTGGTCGGTTTCTGATTTGGGAACAATTTCTTCCCAACAACCCCCAAGTTTATCACTCAAATTAAGTTTAGGGGGCTGAGATACCCACACCAGCCTTTTGAGTCCAATAAGGGACCCTGTCACTGTGACGGTGAAAACCACCCCTACGCCGAAGGAAACCAGAGAACTTTTTACGTAAGGACGAAACTCCCTTGGGATCAAATTGATCATATTAATCATAATATTTTTTAGTTTCCGTTTTTGACAATTTATTTATTTATGCCATATAAAATTGATTTATGCTAGATTT